TATACGAACTCAATTTATTATTTCGGGATAATAGAACCAAGAGAAATGAGTCTTGGCGATGAAACAAAACCGCAGGTTTCTGCTTTTGGACAAATAGTATTTCTTTTATTTTCTTCATCCTTTGCATTAAAAGAATAGACTAAAAAATTGATATGATTCAACCTCAGACCCATTTAAAGGTAGCGGATAATAGCGGGGCTCGAGAATTGATGTGTATTCGAATCATAGGAGCTAGTAATCGTCGATATGCTCATATTGGTGATGTTATTGTTGCTGTGATCAAGGAAGCAGTACCAAATATGCCCCTAGAAAAATCAGAAGTAGTCAGAGCTGTAATTGTTCGTACCTGTAAAGAACTCAAACGTGACAGCGGTATGATAATAAGATATGATGATAATGCTGCAGTTGTGATTGATCAAGAAAAAAATCCAAAAGGAACTCGAATTTTTGGTGCAATCCCCCGGGAATTAAGACAATTAAATTTTACTAAAATAGTCTCATTAGCCCCGGAGGTGTTATAAAATAAAATTAGATCGTGATATATTTGGGGTATTTGAAAGAAATAGATTCAAAACTAGATTAATTCGTAGATTGTGTCTCACGCATATACCTTGAAAAATTCATATTCATAAACAACAAAAAAAAAAAGAAAAACATGTTAATTATATCCAATATTGAGGCACCAATAATTTAAATTCATCATGGGTAGAGACACTATTGCTGAGATAATAACCTCTATACGAAATGCTGATATGGATAGAAAAAGAGTTGTTCGCATAGCATCTACTAATATTACCGAAAGTATTGTTAAAATACTTTTCCGAGAAGGTTTTATCGAAAACGTCAGAAAACATCGAGAAAAAAATCAATTTTTTTTGGTTTTAACCTTGCGACATAAAAGAAATAGGAAAAGGCCTTATAGAAATTTTTTAAATTTAAAACGGATCAGTCGACCCGGTCTACGAATTTATTCTAACTCTCAACGAATTCCTAGAATTTTAGGTGGGATGGGGATTGTAATTCTTTCTACTTCTCGAGGTATAATGACAGACCGGGAGGCTCGACTAGAAGGAATCGGTGGAGAAATTTTGTGTTATATATGGTAATCCTTTTAATATTCAAATGGGATCGGAAACCTCTTCTTTTTTGTAAAAAAAAAGGGGAGGGTGAATTGTCTAATATCATTTCTCCTCTATTATTTGATACTTCAAGGGGGATTTACCTGGAATGAAAGAACAAAAATGGATTCATGAAGGTTTAATTACTGAATCGCTTCCAAATGGTATGTTCCGGGTTCGATTAGATAATGAAGATCTAATTCTAGGTTATGTTTCAGGAAAGATCCGACGTAGTTTTATACGCATACTGCCAGGAGATAAAGTCAAAATTGAAGTAAGTCGTTATGATTCAACCAGAGGGCGTATAATTTATCGACTCCGAAACAAAGATTCGAAAGATTAGGTGGTTTTTTTTATTCAATAGAATTCGAAATGAAAAATTTCAAGAAACTTATTTTCTACCAAGTAGATTCAGAATTAAGATAAGGAATGAAAAATATGAAAATAAGAGCTTCGGTTCGTAAAATTTGTGAAAAATGTCGACTAATCCGTAGGCGGGGGCGTATTATAGTAATTTGTTCTAACCCAAGACATAAACAAAGACAAGGATAATCAGACTCGCTAAAGGGCTCAATGTACAAATAAAGAATCTTTTTTGACATGAAATGGATATATCCATATATTTCTGACTCATATTTATGAGATGATACAATATGGCAAAAGCTATACCGAGAACTGGTTCACGTAGGAATATACGTATGGGTTCACGTAAGAGTGCACGTAAAATACCAAAGGGAGTTATTCATGTTCAAGCAAGTTTCAATAATACCATTGTCACGGTTACAGATGTGCGGGGTCGGGTGGTTTCCTGGTCCTCGGCCGGTACTTCTGGATTCAAGGGTACCAGAAGAGGGACACCCTTTGCCGCTCAAACTGCCGCAACAAATGCTATTCGTACTGTAATGGATCAAGGTATGCAACGAGCAGAAGTCATGATAAAAGGTCCCGGTCTCGGAAGAGACGCAGCATTACGAGCTATTCGTAGAAGTGGTATACTATTAACTTTTGTACGGGATATAACCCCTATGCCACATAATGGATGTAGACCTCCGAAAAAAAGACGTGTGTAGAAATGAACAATGAAGCAATTTCAAGAGAAACAAGAGAAATAAATAATTCAATCAAGTAAAATAATATTATTATGGTTCGAGAGAAAGTAACAGTATCTACTCGGACACTACAGTGGAAGTGTGTTGAATCAAGAACAGACAGTAAACGCCTTTTTTACGGTCGCTTTATTCTATCTCCACTTATGAAAGGCCAAGCTGACACAATAGGCATTGCGATGCGAAGAGCTTTACTTGGAGAAATAGAAGGAACATGTATAACACGTGTAAAATCTGAGAACGTCCCCCACGAATATTCTACTATAACGGGTATTC